AAGTGAAGATCCCACGATCTATGATACGGAGAAAAATATTGATAGTTGGGACGATAGTGATACTTTTTTCGATGTCAGGGACATTCGGAGTTTCATCTCTGATGACATCTTTTTAGTTAGAGATCGTAATGGTAACAGTTATTCGATATATTTTAATATTGAAAATTTTATTTTCGAGATTGACAACGACCGCTCTTTTATGAATGAACTAGAAAGTGCCTTTTATAGTTATCTGAATAATGGTTCTCAAAGTGACAATCACTACTACGATCGTTATATGTATGATACTCAATATAGTTGGAATAATCACATTTTTAATTGCATTGATAGTTATCTTCGTTCTGAAATCAGTATTGATAATTACATTTCAGGCGGTAGCGACAATTACAGCGACAGTTACATGTATAGTTACATTTGTAATGAAAGTGTAAATAGTAGTGACAACGAGAGTTCCAGTATAAGAATTAGCACAAATAGAAGCGATTTCAATATGAGAAGAAGATATAATGATCTCGATATAAATAAAAAATACAGGCATTTGTGGGTTCAATGTGAAAGTTGTTATGGGTTAAATTATAAGAAATTTTTTAAGTCAAAACTAAATGTTTGTGAACAATGCGGATATCATTTGAAAATGAGCAGTTCAGATAGAATCGAGCTTTCGGTTGATCCGGGCACTTGGGATCCTATGAATGAAGACATGGTTTCTATGGACCCCATTGAATTTCATTCAGAAGAGGAACCTTATAAAGATCGTATCGATTCTTATCAAAGAAAAACAGGGTTAACCGAGGCTATTCAAACAGGCATAGGTCAACTAAATGGTATTCCCATAGCTATTGGGGTTATGGATTTTCAGTTCATGGGGGGCAGTATGGGATCCGTAGTAGGCGAGAAAATTACCCGTTTGATCGAGCATGCGAGTCGTAAAGCTCTCCCTCTTATTATAGTTTGTGCTTCGGGAGGAGCGCGCATGCAAGAAGGCAGTTTGAGCTTGATGCAAATGGCTAAAATATCTTCCGCTTCATATAATTATCAATCAAATAAAAAGTTATTCTATGTATCAATCCTTACATCTCCTACAACCGGTGGGGTGACTGCAAGTTTTGGTATGTTGGGAGATATCATTATTGCCGAGCCTAATGCCTACATTGCATTTGCGGGTAAACGAGTAATTGAACAAACATTGAATAAGACAGTACCTGATGGTTCCCAGGCGGCTGAGTATTTATTCCATAAAGGCTTATTGGACTCAATCGTACCACGTAATCTTTTAAAAAGTGTTCTGAGTGAGTTATTTCAACTTCACGGTTTCTTTCCCTTAAATCAAAATTCAATCAAGTAGAGCATTCAATTAAGTTATTTTTTGGGGGGCAAAGAAATATTTTAGTTATCAGTAAAGAAAAAAAGAAGAGTTCGTTTTCATTACGGGCATAAGATCCATAGACAAATCAGAAGTTTCGGGTACTTTTTTTCCAAAAAATCTGTATTTTATACCTATAATTGGTACTATATTCCTGATTAGAAATCAGGAAGTTTCGATCAACAGGATAAAAGAAAGAATGCATCCTTTGTTTTGTTTTGGCAAAATTTTATTTTATGAAGAAAAAATAATTTCATATTATCCTCTTACGTATTATAGAGATAGAAAAATTCAAAAAGATAAAATTGTAGAATAGAAATCGTGCATATTTCGATATCTCCCGCGAGAATTCATATTTAGTTCTACATTCCTTGCACTTATTATTCTATACTTATAATAGATATACTTATCATAAGATATCTTTATAACAGGTACAAATTTTAAATCGAGGTATCCATTCTATGACAACTTTTGATTTACCCTCTATTTTTGTGCCTTTAGTGGGCCTAGTTTTCCCGGCAATTGCAATGGCTTCTTTATTTCTTCATGTTCAAAAAAATAAGATTGTCTAGATCCCTATGAAGCAGCCGCTTTTATATCTAACCAATTTGATGAATTATTTCTAATGGTTCACATCATAATAGTGCTAGTTGATGAGAGTTACTTCGGGAACAAAAAAGTAAAGTAAAATTCATTTGGGTTATTCTCTCAATTCCAATAAAATGCAACTTGATCTAGTATGAACTGGCGCTCAGAACGTATATGGATAGAACTTATAACGGGGTCTCGAAAAACAAGTAATTTCTGCTGGGCCTGTATCCTCCTTTTAGGTTCACTAGGATTCTTATTGGTTGGAACTTCTAGTTATCTTGGTAGGAATCTGATATCCTTATTCCCGTCTCAGGAAATCCTATTTTTTCCACAAGGCATCGTTATGTCTTTCTATGGGATCGCGGGTCTGTTCATTAGCTCCTATTTGTGGTGCACTATTTCGTGGAATGTAGGTAGTGGTTATGACCGATTCGATCGAAAAGAAGGAATAGTGTGTATTTTTCGTTGGGGATTTCCTGGAATAAATCGTCGTATCTTCCTTCGATTCCTTATGAGGGATGTACAGTCGATTAGAATCGAAATTAAAGAGGGTCTTTTTCCTCGTCGTGTCCTTTATATGGAAATCAGAGGCCAGGGAGCCATTCCCTTGACTCGGACTGATGAGAACCTAACTCCACGAGAAATTGAACAAAAAGCAGCGGAATTGGCCTATTTCTTGCGCGTACCGATTGAAGTATTTTGAAATGAACTGCGAAAAATTAATGCTTTGTTAGCATGGAGGAGGGGACTAAGGAATCTTCATTTTATAGAACTTAACTTAAGTTTTTTCAGAACACTCATTCAAGCAAAAGGGGATGTCTATGGAATACACAGAAAACGAAACTTTTTTTTTCCACAAAAAACTAAATTCTTTCAGACTAGTAACAAGTCTAAGAAGTATGGGTTCATCATATATCTCAGAACATTTCAGAATATAATTCAGAATTCGTCTTTTTTTGGGGTCCCATTATTTTATTTTGAATTGGTACGTTAGATACAAATGGATTCTATATTGTAAATAACCCCTCTTTTTTCAATAAATTTTTTTATTCATTCGAAGCAAACCCTTATTCTTATTTCTATATTCTTTCTTGATCTAAGGACTAACCAAATATATGAAAAATAAAAAAGGGGGCGTAGAGCCATAGGTTCGATACCTTGTTATAGAACTCATGCTTCATAGAAATATTCGATCGGATAGAGTCGACGAAAGAGGTGGTTTCATTAGTAATTTACAGATTAAAAATGCCACAAAAGAAAACATTCACTACCCTCGCATATCTTGCATCTATTATATTTTTACCCTGGTGGGTTTCTCTCTCATTAAAAAAAATTTTGGAATCCTGGTTTACAAATTGGTGGAATATTAGGCAACCGGAAACGTTTTTGAATGATATTAAAGAAAAGAATCTTCTAGAAAAATTCATAGAATTAGAAGAACTTTTCTTTTTGGACGAAATGATAAAGGAGTACCCGGAGACACATATACAAAAGCTCCGTATAGGAATCCACAAAGAAACGATACAATTGGTCAAGATGCACAATGAGGGTCATATTCATAGCATTTTGCACTTCTCGACAAATATAATCTGTTTCGCTATTCTAAGTGGTTATTCTATTCTGGGTAATGAAGAACTTCTCGTTCTTAATTCTTGGGTAAAAGAATTCCTCTACAACTTAAGTGACACAATAAAAGCTTTTTCTATTCTTTTATTAACTGATTTATGTATCGGATTCCATTCGCCTCATGGTTGGGAACTAATGATCGGCTCTATCTCCAAGGATTTTGGATTTTATCATAATGATCAAATTATATCTGGTCTTGTTTCCACTTTCCCAGTCATTCTAGATACACTTTTAAAATATTGGATTTTCCGTTATTTAAATCGCGTATCCCCGTCACTTGTAGTGATTTATCATTCAATGAATGACTAAAGACGGATTCCCCGAGATTAATCAAATCATAATGTTTGTTACTTTGTTTGTACATATATAAACAAAGCATTAAAAATCTTACTCACCTTTTATAGTTATATCCATCCCAGAGATTCTTCCTGTATTCCATTCCAGTAAAATTATTCCATTACAATAGCAGAATCGTGGATAGGGAACTACACTAGTAACCTACCTAATTTATTGTAGAAATTCTCGGGATCAACGATTGGACCATGCAAAAAAGAAATATATTTTCTCGGATAAAGGAGCAGATGGCTCGATCCATTTCTGTATCGATCATGCTATATGTAATAACTTGGCCATCTACTTCATATGCATATCCCATTTTTGCGCAGCAGGGTTATGAAAATCCACGAGAGGCGACTGGGCGTATTGTCTGTGCCAACTGCCATTTAGCTAATAAGCCCGTGGATATTGAGGTTCCACAAGCGATACTTCCTGATACTGTATTTGAAGCAGTTGTGAGAATCCCTTATGATATGCAACTGAAACAAGTTCTTGCTAATGGTAAAAAAGGGGGTTTGAATGTAGGGGCTGTTCTTATTTTACCTGAAGGATTCGAATTAGCCCCCCCCGATCGTATTTCTCCCGAAATGAAAGAAAAGATGGGCAATCTTTCTTTTCAGAGTTATCGCCCCACGAAAAAAAATATTCTTGTGATAGGTCCTGTTCCAGGTCAGAAATATAGCGAAATCACCTTTCCTATTCTTTCCCCAGACCCCGCTATTAACAAAGACGCTCACTTCTTAAAATATCCTATATATGTAGGCGGGAACAGAGGTAGGGGTCAGATTTATCCCGATGGGAGTAAGAGTAACAATACAGTCTATAATGCTACATCAGCAGGTATAGTAAGTAAAATAGTACGTAAAGAAAAAGGGGGATATGAAATAAGCATAGCAGATACGTCAGACGGGCACCAAGTGGTCGATATTATCCCTCCAGGACCGGAACTTCTTGTTTCAGAAGGTGAATCTATCAAGCTTGATCAACCACTAACAAGTAATCCCAACGTGGGTGGATTTGGTCAGGGAGACGGAGAAATAGTACTTCAGGATCCATCACGTGTCCAAGGCCTTTTGTTCTTCTT